TAGAAAGCGAGTATCAGGTAAAAATACTAGATAGTATTAGTATTCACGGATTGTTGTTGTATTAGAACAAAAGGAAAAGCAAAAAAGTAAAGGGCATTTTCATTATAAGCTAAGATCACTCGTCGTTCTACACTCAAAATAAGTAAAAAAAAAAAATGGATTCGTCGATATAATAAAAAAACGATTCAAATAGAAATGCTTTTGTAATTTTATTTCATAGTGATTCAAAGAAAGTTTCATTTTTGAATGAAGTTATAAAACCACTATTTTTCCTTTTTTTTAGAATTATTTCAAATTTATTAATAATATTCTATATACTATATAGACTAATATAGATTAGATATTGGTTATTAGTTTACTCAACTCAAGAGTTGCACAATGAATTTGTTGATTGGAAATTTCAAGATGGGTAGATGTCACAAATGATGAATTGATTTCTTACCTATGTTACTTTATTTTTGTTAGGATCGCCGTCTATAATTATAATAATTGATGAATCAAAAACTTTCAATTGGTATTTTGGTTTATCTTCATATCTTTTCTTTTAAAAATGGAATGGAAATTTAGGGAAGTACTTTAGAAACATATGATATATATAAAAAAAACATATTTCATTTAGTCTCTTTATGCCTACTATAACGAGTTATTTCGGTTTTCTACTAGCAGCTTTGACTATAACCTCGGCTCTATTTATCGGTCTGAACAAGATAAGACTTATTTGAAATTAATTGAACGAACAAACAATTCATAAAAAAACCTTCTATGGTAGTTCCTATAGTCTATAGTTCCGTACCGTGTCAATTTTCAATTCTTGGGCATTGAGATTCATGAGTAATACCGATTAATAGTTAAGGATAGATATTACCTCTCCTTTTCCCCTTTCAAAGAAATTGAAATGATTGAAGTTTTTCTATTTGGAATTGTCTTAGGTCTAATTCCTATTACTTTGGCTGGATTATTCGTAACTGCATATTTACAATACAGACGTGGCGATCAATTGGATCTTTGATTAATTAACATCTCTTTTTTTTTGATTGACCTCCCACTTGTTTTAATCTACAGGAGGTCAAATTCAGATTGCTATTCCATTTTTTCAGTCTTATTGTTCAGTCTTATTGTTCAGTCTTAGTTTCGACCTAACAAATAAGAAGAACCGAATCACGCTCTGTAGGATTTGAACCTACGACATCGGGTTTTGGAGACCCACGTTCTACCGAACTGAACTAAGAGCGCCTTAATTATTACACTAATTAATTACAATAACAATAATTAATTTGTAAGCCAACTGGGGTATATATACTATCATAGAGAATAAAATTCTCTATTGATTATGTATATCCAATTTTAATCAATCTCAATTGATCCCTCCTTACTGCTGATAAGATAAGGAATAGGTAGGGATGACAGGATTTGAACCCGTGACATTTTGTACCCAAAACAAACGCGCTACCGAGCTGCGCTACATCCCTTTCAATTGGCCTACAGTGTCATTGTAGAGAATCCCTAGCTTGTTTTCCACATCTTTATTTCTTTTATTAAAAATACAAAATTTTTTTGTCATTTCTTTTTTTTTAGGCATATATTATATAATAATAATTATATAATAATAATAGACTTATATTATATACGTACTAAATAAATAGGAAACCCAACGTAAAAATAAAAAAGAAATATTTTTCGGGAATTCTCAGAAAGAAAGGGACGTATTTTTGATTTTCTTAAAAGAAAAGGAATATCTATTGAATCGTTGTACATTTCAAATTGTATATTTTCATTTGCATTAGGAATTCTGCGTAAAAATACAAGTGTAAGTCATTAACTAATATACACATCTCTTCAGATATGTATTACCATTATGTATTACAAATTGTATTAAAATTACAATAACGAATAAAAAGAAGGAGGGTTTTAAATGCGAGATCTAAAAACATATCTTTCCGTGGCACCGGTAGTAAGTACTATATGGTTTGGGTCTTTAGCAGGATTATTGATAGAGATCAATCGTTTATTTCCGGATGCATTGATATTCCCTTTTTTTCATTATAGTAATTGAGATGAGAAGGGGTGAAGAAAATTAGAGATACAATCAAATATCTGTGACTAATCTCTCCCCTTCTCTTCTTTCTTTTTATAGAATAAAAAAAAAAAATTAGAAAAAGAAAAAGACTAAAAGCGGATTCGTCCTAGTAAAATTACGAACTCAGGCTCAGGTTTACAGGCCAAAAATTCTATTAATTAATTAATTAATACTAGAGTGAGAAAGAAAACGGACTAACTGTGGCAACAATATTATACAAAAAAAGAAAAATTCAATGAAAAATTCAATATTGTACAGCGATTATAAATTCTAAATATATAAGTAGAAAGTATTATATTACTTATTATTACTATATTGATTGATTGCAACGAAATCTTTCATAATTGGATTTCGAGTTAGAAACTTCTATTTTTGTTCCTTCCTTTCTTTTTCGCTTCGGATTGTAAAAGAGAAAAATAGAAGAGTTGAGTTAATCAAAAACCCAAAGGAGGTTCATGGCCAGGGGTAAAGATGCCCGAGTAACGATTATTTTGGAATGTACCAGTTGTGTTCGAAACCGTGTTAATAAGGAATCAATGGGCATTTCACGATATATTACTCAAAAAAATCGACATAATACGCCTAGTCGATTGGAATTGAGAAAATTTTGCCCTTCTTGTTACAAACATACAATTCACGGGGAGATAAAGAAATAAATGGAACCTATCGCTCGCGTGTCCGCCTTATATTTTAAGGAAGATGAAAAAAGGACATATTATATATAACAACAATTATATCTAACGGATTTTATATTTATTTATTTATATTTAATTTTATATTTATTTATTTATATTTATTGAAATATAAACAAAACAATTCTATTTCTTAATTCAAAATCATTTTTGATCCGATCCAAATTGATTTAAGATTTTCGGGACAAGGAATAAAAAAAATCATGGATAAATCCAAGCGACTCTTTTTTAAATCCAAGCAATCTTTTCGTAGGCGTTTGCCCCCGATTGTATCGGGGGATCGAATTGATTATAGAAACATGAGTTTAATTAGTCGATTTATTAGTGAACAAGGAAAGATATTATCTAGACGGGTGAATAGATTGACTTTAAAACAACAACGATTAATTACTATTGCTATAAAACAAGCTCGTATTTTATCTTCGTTACCTTTTCTTAATAATGAGAAACAATTTGAAAGAAGCGAGTCGACTCCTAGAACGACTGTTCTTAGAACTAAAAAAAAATAGGCTTGCTCTTCAATTGAATCAAAAAAAAAAAATTCCAATCCGAATTGACGTTTTGTTCAAAAAATATCAAAAATCTGATTTGATTTTGTGTCGTAACAAAAAAAATAATTGTAGAAGTAGACGAAGAATCAATCTTTTTTTATTTAACGTATTTTTTTATTGTGACGACTTTATCATATTCTAGCCTCCTTTTTTTTATCATACTAATATGATTTTATCGTACTAATTTCTACTCTACCTTCCCATCATACTAATTTCTACTCTACCTTCCCGTAGTTCATTCGCCAAGGAACTCTGTTTAAAACATTCCAATGGATTCCTTTCAATCTCCTTATTTTAAGATCTCATTGGAAATCATATAAAGACAATTCCTATTTAATATAGCGATTTGTGCAAGTATTTTACGATTAAGAAGTAACTTCTTCTTGTGCAGATTGTGTATTAATCTACTATAACTATAGTATACGGTATTGTCTCGAATTACTGCATTTATCCGAGTTATCCACAAACGACGAAAATATCTCTTTTGCTTACCTCTATCCTGATGCGCCGAAACTAAAGCTCGTATTTTCTGTTGATTAATAGTACGAGTAAGTCTTGAACGAGCCCCTCGAAAGCTTGATGCAAATAAACGAATTTTTGTTCTACGTCTTCGGGCTATATATCCTCGTTTAATTCTAGTCATTGAATAAATGAAACTTTGATGAATAACTAATTGATTTCTTTTCTTTCAGTTATTTCCCTTCCCTTTCCTAGTAATAACACAACGGATTCTTCCAATGTATAAAATAAAAATTCCAATGGCTTTTGCTACTATAACCTTCCCAACCACGATTTTTTCTTTTTTTTTTTCTAGGCTTCTGATCTAGAAATAAGAAATTGTATTGATACTAGGTATCAAAAAAAAAAATAGTAAAAAAAAGTAGTAAATATATATAATATATATAATAAATAGGTATAGTGGGTTCCATCGTTTCTATGGTTACTTCGTAAACGGTAAGGTCTTCTCTATACACCGGAGCCTCTTTCCTCATTTAATCAATGTTATTATTAACTTGTACAGTTCACACTCTTTGGCTCTACCCATAATTATCCAATAATAGGTCTTTCACAACGAGACTCACCCATACAGTAACGGTATTTAATTATATTATGAAGATTAGTTGAGTAGCTGACCCTGTTAGTCCGTTCTTGCAAGAGTAAAGGCATAATCCTTCTGCTTTTTAAATGGGATTTCCCTGCTTAATGAATACCATTTGCTACTAATGGGGAATTCTTTCTCAGTTTAAATTCAAAATGGAAGTGATTGGATTTGTACCAATAGCAATCATAAATTAATTTGATACCAAAATAGAAGGGGATATGATAGATCTCTTTTAGCTCTTTAGATATTTTCATTTTTCGATAGTGAATGGTGTTCTTCTATTCTATCCTATTCACTGGTATTGATCACTGATACTGACTCAATTGTTTTCTTTCTTTTGGCCTAATCTATCATCTGAACGAGTCGCACATACACCCTAGTACATGTTCCTCGGCGCTGAGGACATCCCCGAAGAGCGGGGGATTTCGTGACATTTTTGATTGGCTGTCTTGTCTTTCTAATAAGTTGTTGAATAGTTGGCATGTTGAATCATATACATAATGGACTGGTTTAGATCGATCCTAACCGGATGATTATGAATCATTTTTTATATTAATAGATTTATAGAATATTGTATTAAACCTGGTAAGAAGAGAAAAGATCCAATTGCATATTTGCGGAAATCCCTCTTATTTTTTATTCAATCGCTACAAGATCAACAAGTCCATGAGCTTGGGCTTCTGTTGCTGACATAAAAACATCTCTTTCCATGTCTTCGGAAACAACCCATAAAGATTTTCCCGTTCTTTGTCCATAAACCCTTGTGATGGTTTCGCGCAGCTTCAGTAGTTCTTCCGCTTCTAGGATAAATTCTCCTGTTGGTGCCTCATAAAAAGAACTAGCAGGTTGATGGATCATTACCCTGATGATATAACATAATAAATAATTCTTTTATCTCGCATGATGAAAGGCGAAAAGATAAAGAATAATATAATAATAAGCAAAAAAGATAGAATTGAACAACCGTACAGGCATCTTTTGTACATTGCATACGGCTATACAATGGAATTCCCTTTTACCCTTTTTTTTACCTTACATTGAAGAAATAGAAAATAAATAAAATAAATATAAATAGAGGGTCTATCCTATTCACATAGGTAAATGATCCAATAACCACCCTTCCTTTTTGAGTAGTTAAAAAAATACTATGATGGTTCCGTTGCTTTATATATTTATTTCTTCTGTTATTTAGCAATCCCAAAGTTTCTTTTTTTATTTGAAAAAAAAAAAGAATAATAAATAAAAAAAGAAATTCGATTTTCGTATTCTTTCATAATATATACATATTGTTAAGAGTTTTTTGGTGTGAAAACAAAAAAGTTTGTGACGCGGAAATGATTCTCCTGATATATCAGATAAAATAAGAAATACCCTTTATCTCATACTACTCTTTCGATACATAATGTAACAATTTTGAAAAAAAAAATTCTCATATCAAATTCGAAGTGCCATGCTATTATTACTTAATCATATTTCCTATATCGCGAAGGCATAGTCTTCTTTTTTCTCTCAAATAAAATAAAAAAAACTCATTGGCGCCAAGCGTGAGGGAATGCTAGACGTTTAGTAATTTCTCCTCCGACCAGAATAAAAGATCCTATTGAAGCGGCTAATCCCATGCATATTGTTTGTATGTCTGGTTGCACAAATTGCATAGTATCATAAATAGCTAATCCAGGAATTACCCATCCGCCGGGAGAGTTTATAAACAAATACAAATCCTTGTTATCATCCTCGAGACTGAGATATACCATAAGACCAATAAGTTGATTTGAGATCTCGCTATCAATCTCTTGGCCTAAAAAAAGTAATCTTTCTCGATAAAGTCGGTTGATTGGGATAAAATTGTATCCCTTTGGAACCGTACATGCACCTTTTGATGCATACGGTTCAACATAAATCACGAAAAAAAAATAATCAACGTGTAGATTCTAGTTTTTTTTTTCATAGCAGGCTCTGTCGAACTTGTAATGAAAGGTTTTTCCTTTCATTTTTTAAAAAAGATGAGTAAAGATGAGTTTTGGCCTGTTTATGTTTCTCTTTCCTATTTATATCTATTTCTATATATAAATAGAATATAAATAAAAAAAAAAAAAACTCACTAAACTTATCGGACTACCCTCTCATTGATGTATTGTTTCATCGGAATCCAATCCAAATCACGATGTAATTTTCTTGTTCCTGAATGGTCTTCTTAAATTTTTTTAGGTTTATGCTCTACTCCGAGTAAAGATCTGCCCGATTTTGATTTGCATATATAGGACAAATGTCCCAATACTGCGTCTTTTTGCTACGATTTCTTTTTTTCAATTTATTTATGTCATGTCTCCCGCCAAATATTAAATATTCAATTTGAAATCACGTCTATTCATATCATATTAGAAATTCGAAATCGAATATGATATAAAATAGAATAATATTAGAATAATATAATATTATAATATATAATATTAAGTAGAAATCATAGATATATTACCGATTGTTTTTTTTCTAAACGGAGCCTGGATACTTCATTTCATTTTATTTTATTAGTTAAACCAAGCCAACCATAAATTATTATAATTGCTAATATTAATCTGTATACCCCCCCCTAAAAATAAACTTAAGTGTACTTCATTGCATTTCACGCTCCAAATTTTGGATAATTCAATCCATTTTTTTGGGGCGAAAGAGAGGATATCTCGATCGGGGAAGAAAACGGGGAAATACCATATGACCCAATATATCTGACAAGTCGCACTATACGTCAACCCACAATGCATCTTCGTCGCCCGGACTTCGAAAAGGTACTTTTGGAACACCAATAGGCATTAAATGAAAGAAAAATTAAGTACTATATCTCATCTCACTTTGATGTGAAAGCGTAAATTGGTTTATTGTCTTAATAATATTGTATCTTTTATCATATTTTATTCATAGATTTCGATTGAATAAGTTCAGAAAAAAGGAAGACAGAATGAATAAAAGAAAATTCTTTCAAATGGGGCCTTTGAATGATGAACAAATAGAGAGGCAGTTACTCATATAAAATGCTATCAATGCCCTACCATTGCGTATTGGTACTTATCGGATGTAGAATAAATCTGCTTCTTTTTGTTCCTACGAACAAAATTGTTTCATTATTATTAAAAAACATTCTTACTAAAAGAATAGAACAAATAGTAATCCTTTTCCCGAGATAATCCACTAAAAAAGTAAGGTCCATAGTATAGTTTTTTTAGAGTGCAATAAAGTTACATAGTGTCTATTTTGAATTGATATAAGGGGTATTTCCATGGGTTTGCCTTGGTATCGTGTTCATACGGTCGTATTGAATGATCCCGGCCGTTTGATTTCTGTCCATATAATGCATACAGCTCTGGTTGCTGGTTGGGCCGGTTCGATGGCTCTATACGAATTAGCAGTTTTTGATCCCTCTGATCCTGTTCTTGATCCAATGTGGAGACAGGGTATGTTCGTTATACCCTTCATGACTCGTTTAGGAATAACCAATTCATGGGGTGGTTGGAGTATTACGGGGGGAACTATAACGAATCCGGGTATTTGGAGTTACGAAGGTGTGGCTGGTGCACATATTGTGTTTTCTGGCTTGTGCTTTTTGGCAGCTATCTGGCATTGGGTGTATTGGGATCTAGAAATATTTTGTGATGAACGTACAGGAAAACCTTCTTTGGATTTGCCCAAGATTTTTGGAATTCATTTATTTCTCTCAGGGGTGGCTTGCTTTGGTTTTGGCGCATTTCATGTAACAGGATTGTATGGTCCTGGAATATGGGTATCCGATCCTTATGGACTAACGGGAAGTGTACAAGCTGTAAATCCAGCATGGGGCGTGGAAGGTTTTGATCCTTTTGTTCCGGGAGGAATAGCCTCGCATCATATTGCAGCAGGAACGTTGGGCATATTGGCGGGTCTATTCCATCTTAGTGTCCGTCCGCCCCAACGTCTATACAAAGGATTACGTATGGGAAATATTGAAACCGTTCTTTCCAGTAGTATCGCTGCGGTCTTTTTTGCAGCTTTTGTAGTTGCTGGAACTATGTGGTATGGTTCGGCAACTACCCCGATTGAATTATTTGGGCCCACTCGTTATCAATGGGATCAAGGATACTTCCAACAAGAAATATATCGAAGAGTTAGTGATGGGCTAACCGAAAATCAAAGTTTATCTGAAGCTTGGTCTAAAATTCCCGAAAAATTAGCCTTTTATGATTACATCGGCAATAATCCGGCAAAGGGGGGATTATTCAGAGCGGGCTCAATGGACAACGGGGATGGAATAGCAGTTGGTTGGTTAGGACATCCTATCTTTAAAGATAAAGAAGGGCGTGAACTTTTTGTACGTCGTATGCCTACTTTTTTTGAAACATTTCCGGTTGTTTTGGTAGACGGAGACGGAATTGTTAGAGCCGATGTTCCTTTTCGAAGGGCAGAATCGAAATATAGTGTTGAACAAGTAGGTGTAACTGTTGAGTTCTATGGCGGTGAACTCAATGGAATCAGTTATAGTGATCCTGCTACTGTGAAAAAATATGCTAGACGTGCTCAATTAGGTGAAATTTTTGAATTAGATCGTGCTACTTTGAAATCCGATGGTGTTTTTCGTAGCAGTCCGAGGGGTTGGTTTACTTTTGGACATGCTTCGTTTGCTCTGCTCTTCTTCTTCGGGCACATTTGGCATGGTGCTAGAACCTTGTTTAGGGATGTTTTTGCTGGTATTGACCCGGATTTGGATGCTCAAGTAGAATTTGGAACATTCCAAAAACTTGGAGATCCAACTACAAGAAGACAAGTAGTCTGATACAATATTGTTTTGTTATTTTTTGTCTTTCGTTTTAAGATTTGGTATAGGATACCGATAAATCTTGATTTGAATCGCTGTCTTTTCTTTGACTCTTGTCTTGTTCTTTCTTTATCCGGTAAGCGATCTCAAATAAAGCAGGTATGGAAGCTATAATTGTAAACCACGATCGAATCTATGGAAGCATTGGTTTATACATTCCTCTTAGTCTCAACTCTAGGAATCATTTTTTTCGCTATCTTTTTTCGAGAACCGCCTAAAGTTCCAACTAAAAAGTGAAATGATTTTTCATTATTTCCATTTCCATAAAGTGAAATGATTTTTCATTATTTCCATTTCCATTGAAAGTAATGAGCCTCCCGATATTGGGAGGCTCATTACTTCAACTAGTCTCCGTGTTCCTCGAATGGATCTCTTAGTTGTTGAGAGGGTTGCCCAAAAGCAGTATATAAGGCGTACCCAGTAAAACTTACAAGTAAACCAGATATAAAGATGGCAACTAGCGTTGCTGTTTCCATTATTATAGAATTATATAATTTCAAGACCGCAATGGATCTATGCTAAGATCATTTATTTACAACGGAATGGTATACAAAGTCAACAGATCTCAATGAATAGAAAATAGGATTTATGGCTACACAAACTGTTGAGGGTAGTTCTAGATCTGGTTCAAGACGAACTAGTGTAGGGAATTTATTGAAACCATTGAATTCAGAATATGGTAAAGTAGCTCCTGGGTGGGGAACTACTCCTTTGATGGGTCTCGCAATGGCTCTATTTGCAATATTCCTATCTATTATTTTGGAGATTTATAATTCGTCTATTTTACTGGACGGAATTTCAATCAATTAGATTCACAAAAAATATTAACTAACTTTTCAATACAAAGTGAAGCATTTAGTTCTCTGATTTTTATCTTATTCTATTTTGGTAGTTCGATCGTGAAATTTCTTTGTTTCTGTATTTCCGGAATATGAGTGTGTGACTTGTTAGAATTGATCCTATGGATAGTACAGAGAGTGAGTCTGTCATCTTGCTAGAGATGGTTTTACTTCGTCGGATATTGTCATTCTATGCTAGTATCTGAAGCACGGAATATATGAAATAGATTACTACTAAAGTATTAGAACTATGATTCATCCTTAATATTCAGACTTCGTAGCCGGACTCTTCATTTTTTTTTTCAAACTCCCATTTATGCTTATTTTGATCTAAAGTACAAGGGTTTCTTTGTATTTTTAGTCATTATGTCTATTCATTGAATAAGTGATGATCTAACAGTTCTTACTCCTTACTCAAGGAATTTTTGGACTTGGTTTGAAAAGGTTTTATTGACTCATCGTGGTTCTAGTATGAATCTGAAGTTTTAATTGATTCATAGGGTCTTAACAAGAGAATTCCTATCAATAATAAATAAAACCGTAATAAAGTCTCATTACACACAAATAAAAATAACAAAACAATAAAGAAAATAGGGAAATAGAAGATTCAAGAGGCCTGATCAACATAGAGATGAATGAGCCGACTTGAGATTGTGGCAGTGTAACCATAATAAAGAGTTTTCGTATTTTTATTCTTTCTTTATCTTTAGAAAAGAGTGAATCAGAGAATTAGGAAGTTTTGAATACATATCCGATAGAACTTGTATTTTGGTCTTTCTGTTTGAGCCGTACGAGATGAAATTTTCATATACGGTTCTTAGGGGGGGCTTTTCGGCTTACCTATCTCAATAAAATCTATGATTGGTTCGAAGAACGTCTTGAGATTCAGGCAATTGCAGATGATATAACTAGTAAATATGTTCCTCCTCATGTCAATATATTTTATTGTCTAGGAGGAATTACGCTTACTTGTTTTTTAGTACAAGTAGCAACGGGGTTTGCTATGACTTTTTATTATCGTCCGACCGTTACGGAGGCTTTTGCTTCCGTTCAATATATAATGACTGAAGCTAACTTTGGTTGGTTAATCCGATCAGTTCATCGATGGTCGGCAAGTATGATGGTACTAATGATGATCCTCCACGTATTTCGTGTGTATCTCACTGGTGGCTTTAAAAAACCTCGCGAATTGACTTGGGTTACAGGTGTGGTTTTGGCTGTATTGACTGCATCTTTTGGTGTAACTGGTTATTCCTTACCCCGGGATCAAATTGGTTATTGGGCAGTAAAAATTGTAACAGGAGTGCCGGAAGCTATTCCTGTAATAGGATCGCCCTTGGTAGAGTTATTACGCGGAAGTGCTAGTGTGGGACAGTCCACTTTGACTCGTTTTTATAGTTTACACACTTTTGTATTACCTCTTCTTACTGCCGTATTTATGTTAATGCACTTCCTAATGATACGTAAGCAAGGTATTTCCGGCCCTTTATAAAATAAAGAGTCTATATTATACTATTTGGAATCAATCATTTATCGCTTGGGGTAGGAACAATAGTATTTCATCGCTATAAATATGGATTATTGAAAAGAATAAGACATGTATTTGGATATTTCGCTTCAACTCCACAAATATATATAAATATATCAAATATATTATTTATATATATTTGATATATTTGATATGTGACAGTCATAGTTGAAGTGAATTCTCTGAAGATAAAATGGATTATGGGAGTGTGTGACTTGAACTATTGATTGGGCTGTGCAGAATATATGTCCTTATCTGCCACATTTGAATTCAAAACCAAAAATGTGTCTTTGTTCCAACCACCGCGAAACCCCATATAGAGGATAGGCTGGTTCGTTTGAAAAGAATCGTTTTTTTCTATGATCAGACTCGACCATGTCATGTATGAACAGGCTCCGTAAGATCCAGTCAAAAGAATAAGTGATGTGGCTAAATTTAGATTATGTTTTATATCGTTCACTTATTTAATAGTATGGAAATGGATTCATTTCCTATGCATTGACTTGATTTATTATACTATCGGAGTGAAACAAGGGATCTAAAGAAGAACAGAGGCTAAATTCTATTAGTAACAAGTAAATCCTTTGTATATAAAAAGTCTCGCTATTTTATTTTGGGGGATAAAGTGCAATTGAAAGGTCTGAGACGACCCAGAAAGCACTTGATTATAATCAACTTCGTAAGCCTACTTGGGTATTGAGCATTTATCTGTAAGAACTGGATTCTTTGCAATGTCTGATTGTTGAAACTCCAAAAAGGAAACTGGTAAATTTTTACTTACATAGAATCATTCATATATGTGTGGAGATGGATAACATATCGATTGTTTTATATGGATATATTTGGTTCGTTTGATTCGTGCTCGAGC